CTTGCTTTGTGAGAGCTCAGTTTCTAAGACGAAGGCTAAGAATTCTCTACTAGAGGGATTGAAAAGATCGAGGGTAATTTCTGAGTCTTGATGGACCTTTCTTATTATAGGCCAAAGGAATAGCTAAGGACTTCTTCCCTCATTCTCATCAAATTGGGGTAGCTCAGGAACTATAGAATCTCTCAAGCTCAGGAACTATAGAATCTCTCAGGAGTTGAATAAACTCTTTTATGCTAGTGGAATTGGGAAGCATGATAAGTCCGTACTCCACATTCTAGCTTCATCCTTGGTTTTCAAAGAAAGGAAACTTCAAAGACTGACAGAAGAGAAAGGTAAGATAATTCTTTCTGGCCTTAACTGAAAGCGGGGGAGGCCCAGGTCTACATACAGGTCTTGGATCAATAGAATCCTCCAATTGCTAGGGAAAGAATATCGGGATTAGTCTCCTTGCCATTGCTACTGTCTTTGAAAGTCTAGCTATCCTCTCCTTGTCATGCTTAGTTATTCTGCATTGCTCCTTCTTCTGATCTTGCTTTCTTGCCTTATAGAACTGACCTTTGTCCCCTCCTTCCGGTTTTAACTCACTTAAAGTCCATTCCTTGCTCTTGCCTAGTTCTAGGCTTAGACGAAAGAGCTCATTCATAGATTCCATCTTTCTAGCATTTCATGTCTTTCTTCCTTCAACTCTAATTCATGCCATGAATTGTTAAGTCCTTCTATAATAGCTATTGGCTCTCTTCTCACCTCCCCGTTAGCCTATTGAAGAAAAATCCGAGGCTCACTCGCTGCCCTAAGCCCTACAGTTCCTTCGCTTACCGCCTAAGATGAATCTATTGCCTCCCCTCCCTCCACGAGTAGATATTTAGTATTGAATAGTGTCAAACCCAATCCCAAGCAATAGTCAAGAAGAAAAACTCAGGACTAGGAAAGAAAGGCAGAGACAGGGAAAGCTAGGGTGATAGCCCTATAGATGAGTAATAGGATAGGGAGCACTCCGCTACACTCATTAGGACAACAACCTCCTAACTACTATGAGTTAAGCAACTAATGGACAGACCAGACCGCATAAGACTACTGGAATAGAAAAAGAGAAGGGATTCACGGGCAGTGAAGGCAACCAAGGGAGAGGAATCATTCCATTCAATTCCGAAGCCTAGCGTCTCCTGTAAGACTCTATCACCTTAATTCTTTTGTTGAGGTTCTGGCACTTCTTCCTCCGGCCCTCTATTTACATAGCGAAGAAAGGCAAAGGCTCTTGCTCGAATGCGTGACTTATGTCTCTTTTTCCATTTATAAAAAGTAAGATGAATCTACGCTCCTCGGCCTATAGTAAGTGAATGAGAGGGTATGGGGTTCCGGGTCTTTTTCCAGTCAAAATTTACTAATAGGCAATCCCCTTTTTCCGTGATAATGTGAAAGGACTCAATTCCTTCTTTCTTCCCCAGCGAAATGTAGCAGGAACAGCCTTCCCGCAGTCGCATTAAGGAGATTTTTTCTTGAAACTCTTTACTCCTTCACCCGTAGCAAGTACTCATTTCTATTTAGTTGTTTTCTTACTCTATCCGGCTATTGAACCTGGTTTCCCTCTGCATATGGTAATAGAGAGTTAGACAGCTTAGAGAGCTCCTCAAAGGGCTAGTTCTCACTCTGTTTTGGGGACCCCCAAGACTTCCCTGTGTTTCCTAGTCTATATAGGTCCAATCTCATCTGCTAGCGCTTCTTCGTTGCTTGGTCGGGACACATTCATCGATTTCTTTTCATTCTTCCTGGGCTTGCAAGTGACTTACTTCTTTTGGCCGTTCTTGCTGTCTTAAGTCGTCCTCTTTTCTTTAGAAGCTGTTAATTGATTTCGTGCCTGCCCTAAGGCTAAGGGGAGAACTGCATGTCCTACTAGTCGGATAGAAGCCTACCCACCTACCAGCCTACCTTGTTCATATCGAGCCGGACAGGAGAGACACTCTTTAAAGTTAATAGAAGCAATTCCTTTTATAAGCTTGAAAATAGGCGCTGTAAATCAATTCAAATAGATAGGGGAGTTCCGAACCAGCAGCAAGCCCTTTCTCGCCCTTTCTAATGTCCTAGGCGAAGGCAGTGCAGGTGAAAGCCCAATAGATCCCATTTTTTTTATCGCTCCACATAGCTCACGACCCGGCACGAAGAAATCTCTTAGATGGGCGGATGCGAATCTGGATCTATCAACGGAGCAATTCCATTCCAGTCGTAGTCTCAATCCCATATTCAATGAAAGTCTCCGCCGTGTCTGACCCCCTCAATCTTTCTATCCGGAGTGAGTCAGGCGGCTAAGCCTTTCATCCTGATAAAAGAAAGAGTTTTCCCACCCTCCAAGTATCCATAAATGGAATCGGTTTGAGTGAATTACTTACCGCAGTCAAAGCCAATAGGGAAAGTCAGGTCAAGAGAGAGTCTCTTTCCGATTAGTGCATCTCGCACTTCCAATTCATTCCGAGTTAGAAAAAGTCAGTTCCTTCCCTCCCTTTTA